AGATCTCGAATCAACTTATTGGTCTTATGGTATATCTCAGTATCGAGGATGATACCAAAGATCTATATTTGTTTATAAACTCTCCTGGCGGATGGGTAATACCTGGAGTAGCTATTTATGATACTATGCAATTTGTACGACCAGAGGTCCATACAATATGCATGGGGTTAGCCGCATCAATGGGATCTTTTATCCTGGTTGGAGGAGAAATTACCAAACGTCTAGCATTCCCTCACGCTTGGCGCCAATGAGTTTTTTATTTGTATTTCAGAAAAAAAAAAAAGAAAACTATGCCTTCGCCGTATGAATATGAAGTAATAATAGCATGGCACTTCGAATTCGATATGAAAAAATTTTGTAGTGTTTTTTTTTTCACAAAATTTGATTATGTATCGAGAGAGTAGTATGGGATAAAAGGTATTTCCGATTTGCTCTTATCTATCGGAAGTCGAATTTAGCGTCACAAACTTTTTTGTTTTCACACCGAAGGGCTCTTAACAATAATCAATAATTATGTTAGAAAAAAAAGGGTGCGAAAAAGAAATATTTTTTTTTGGTTGGATCAAAAAGAAACTTTGGGATTGCTGAATCAAAGACAAAAAAAGAATCAATTTAAAAATAGAAAGCAACGGAGCCATCATAGTATTTTTTAACTCCCGTGAAAGGAAGGGTGGCAATTTGATCATTTACCCATCTAGGGCTGATAGATTCTATCTTGATCTTTCTTGAATGAAAAGTAAGGATCAATTTGATTGTAGAGCCGTATGCAATGCACAAAAGATGATGCCTGTACGGTTGTTCAATTCTATCTTCTTTTCCTATTTCTCTTTATCTTTCTTTTCTGTTCGTTTCATCACACCAGATAGAGAATCCTCCTATCATCAGGGTAATGATCCATCAACCTGCTAGTTCTTTTTATGAGGCGCAAACGGGAGAATTTATCCTGGAAGCGGAAGAACTGCTGAAACTACGCGAAACCCTCACAAGGGTTTATGTACAAAGGACGGGCAAACCCTTATGGGTTGTATCTGAAGACATGGAAAGAGACGTTTTTATGTCAGCAACAGAAGCCCAAGCTTATGGAATTGTTGATCTTGTAGCAGTTGAATGAAAAAAAAATGGATTTTGTGCAAATCCGTAATTTGAGATTTTATCTCCGAGTTTACTATTCTATTAAATAGAAAAAATTCAAAATTATCCGGTTAGGATCAATCTAAACCAGCCCATTATGTATATGCTTCAACATGCCAACTATTAAACAACTTATTAGAAATACAAGACAGCCAATTCGAAATGTCACGAAATCCCCCGCGCTTCGGGGATGTCCTCAGCGTCGAGGAACATGTACTAGGGTGTATGTGCGACTCGTTTAGATCATGAGCTGGCACAAAAAAAGCAAGAAAACCGCTTTCCAGTATGAATGATCAGTACCTGTGAATAAGATAGAATGGAAGAAGGAACTCCATTCACTATCTAAAAATAAGAAAATTCATCCTTCTATTGTGTATAAAGTTTATGGTTTCGATTGGTGCAAATCCAATCACCTGAATTTAAGATGAGAAGCAATTCTCCATTGGTAGCAAATGGTTATCCATTAAGCGGAGGAAATCTTATTGAAATTCAAAAAAAAAAACATAAAAAGAAAGTTCCCACTCGGTAAAGAACGGACTACGAGGGTCAGCTACCCCAGCTAACTTTCCTAATTAAATACCGTTACTATATAGGTGGCTCTTATTGTGAAAGACCTGTTACTAGATAATTCATGGGTAGAGCCAAAGGTGTGGTGTGAACTATACAAGTTACCAACAACATTGATTAAATGAAGTAAAGGCTCCGGTGTATAGAGAAGACCTCACCGTTTAAGAAGTAACCATAGAAACGATGGAATCCACTATTTCTTTATCCATTTAATTTATATCTATTTTTTTTTATTGACTATATTTTTGACACCTAGCAGAAGAAAAAATCGTGGTCGGGAAGGTTATAGTAGCCAAAGCCATTGGAATTGTTATTTTATACATTGGAAAAATCCGTTTGGTTATTAATAGACCAAGGCGGGTAAAAGAATAACTGAAAGAAAAGAAATCAATTAGTTATTTTATTTGTGAAAGTTTTATTTATTCAATGACCAGAATTAAACGCGGATATATAGCTCGGAGACGTAGAACAAAAATTCGTTTATTTGCCTCAAGTTTTCGAGGGGCTCATTCAAGACTTACTCGAACTATTACTCAAGAGAAAATAAGAGCTTTGGTTTCGGCTCATCGGGATAGGGATAAGCAAAAGAGAAATTTTCGTTGTTTGTGGATCACTCGGATAAACGCAGTAATTCGAGAAAAGGCAGTATCCTATAGTTATAGTAAATTAATACATGATTTATACAAGGGACAGTTGCTTCTTAATCGTAAAATACTAGCCCAAATAGCTATATCAAATAGGAATTGTCTTTATATGATTTCCAACGAAATCAGAAAAACAAAAGAAGTAGCTTGGAAAGAATACACCGGAAAAATTTAAACGGAGTTCCCCGGAGAATGAACTCCGGGAAGGTAGAGTCGAAATTACTATGAGAAAAATGCTAAAGTAGTCAAAATTACTAAACACGTTCAAACAACTTTTTTTTTCCGATTCTTTTTTTTTTTCTTACGACACGAGAATCAAATCTGGATTTTCGGATTTATCGAACAAACGACCAATCTGCGTTTGAGTTCGGATTGGAATTCTGATTCAAGTGAACAAAGAATAAGCCTATTTCATTCGGGTTCTAAGACTAGTAATTCGAGCGGTTGACTCGGTTCTTTCAAATTGCTTCTCATTATTCAAAAAGGGTAACAAAGATAAAATACGAGCTTGTTTTATAGCAATAGTAATTAATCGTTGTTGTTTCAAGGTTAATCTATTCACTCGTCTAGATAGTATTTTTCCTTGTTCACTAATAAATCGACTAATTAAACTCATGTTTCTATAATCAATTCGATCCCCCGATTGAATCGGGGGCAAACGCCTACGAAAAGATCGCTTGGATTTAAGAAAAGGTCGCTTGGATTTATCCATGGTTTGTTTTGTTTATTTCTTATCCCGAAAATCCTATTTCTTAATTGTCATTATAAGCCGAAACAGGATTTTTTTATTTATATATGTTCTATATATATTTCAATATGTTCTATTAATGTCATTTTTCCCCTTTGAAGGATAAGACATACTTGATTCGGTCTATTTCTTTATTTCCCCATGAATCGTATGTTTGAAACAATAGGGACAGAATTTTCTCAATTCTAATCGATTAGGCGTATTGTGCCGATTCTTTTGAGTAATATATCTGGAAATGCCTGTTGATGCCTTTTTAACACCATTTCGGATACAACTGGTACATTCCAAAATCACCGTTACTCGCGCATCTTTCCTCTTAGCCATGAACCTCCTTTGGATTTTTGATTTACTCAACTCTCCTATTTTGATTCGAAACGAAAAAAAAAAAAAAGAAAGGAAGGAAAAAATAGAAGTTACTAACTTGAAATCCAATTCTAAAAGATCAAAATCAATAAAGTAATAATAAATCTAAGTAAAGCCATAGTAAATGATAAGTAAGACAATGATTTTGAAACTCTATTTAAACCCGAAGGACGGTATTTCAGTTAAAGGTCTTGCATTCTTGCCCTAGACCCGCATTTTCTTACTCTATCTCATGCCTCTATTATGAATATTCATTTTATTATTCTAATTTAATTCGTTTAATTCGAATTTGAATCCGAGTCTAGCAGACATTGAATCCACTTTGATTCTTTCTCTTTCGTCCCTTATTTTATTTAAAAATAAGAAAAAAAGGGAAAAAAGAGAAAAAAGGGGAGGGGATTAGTCACAGATATTTGATTGTATCTCTACTCTTCTTCATTCCTTCCCAAGTCAATAACTAGAATGAAAAAAAGGGGAATGTCAACGCATCCGGGAAAAAACGATTAATCTCTATCAATAGACCTGCTAAAGCCCCGAACCATAGCGTACTTAGTACTGGGGCCACGGAGAGATATGTTTTTAGATCTCGCATTGAAAAACCTCCTTTTTATTTATTGTAATACATAAAGATAATGTTGTAATACATAAAGCTAATGCATATATGATCAGATGTATATGGAGTTAAGAACCACTTAGAGTTGTCTACAGAATCCCTAATTCAAATTGAAATGTCCAACGATCCATAAGATTTTCATTTTCTTAAAATCAAAACAGAAAAAAATATATCCCTTCTTAGGCTTAAGGAGTAGTTCCAAAAACTACTCATTTTTTTTATGATGGGTTGTATATTTCGTATATATATATATATTATTTAATAATTTTCCTTTTCTTATTATTATATGTTAACTGAGACCAAAAATACGAAATGGGCAGAAAACTAGTCTTCCTCAATGGAGAAAATAGGGATGTGGAAAACAAGACAGGAATTCTTTACAATGACACTATAGAATAATTGAAGGGATGTGGCGCAGCTTGGTAGCGCGTTTGTTTTGGGTACAAAATGTCACGGGTTCAAATCCTGTCATCCCTACCTATTACTGCTCAACGGAGCAGTAACGAGGAATCAATGGAGATCTATTCAAATTGAATTGGACGGAAACATTAGTTTTTAGGAAACTATAGATATAGAATCTATGTATATATAGATACAAAATGTATATATACAAAATAAAATGTATTAGAGTATTCGAATTCGAAAAAGAATCCTTTTCTTTACAGTCTTATCGTATTCTGATAAGAAAGCGCTCTTAGTTCAGTTCGGTAGAACGTGGGTCTCCAAAACCCGATGTCGTAGGTTCAAGTCCTACAGAGCGTGATTTTTTCTTCGTAGATCCAATTAGAATTTGACCTCCTATGAATTAAAGAAAAGAGGAGGCCAATAAAAACAAAAAAAAAAAGAAATGTTAATTAATCAAAGGTCCAACTGATCACCACGCCTGTATTGTAAATATGCAGTTACGAATAAGCCAGCCAAAGTAATAGGAATT